CGATTCGAATTGTGAATTCATCCATAACTATAGAAATTCCCATTAATTTAGATTGAACCACCTATTTTTTGTTTGCTGGGGGCGGGTCTCATTTTAAGATTAGTCGAATATAAAATACTATTTACACTTACTTCTTACTTCTATTTACACTTACTTCTTACTTCTATCTTTTACTTTGATTTGATTTTCTATTTCGAATTAGAATCGATTCTAATTAATTAAATTCATTTTTTTTTTTTTTTTTTTTTTTATAGTTTTTATATATAATATAAATATATTAATAATAAAATTTTAAATAAAATATAAAAATATATATATTAAATAAAAAAAAAAAATAAATAAAATATAATAAACATAAATATAATAAACGTCGTTATTTTTCATTAAGATCCGGGTAGAAGTAGAATATTATTTTTTCTATTAATTAAATATGGAAAGGAAACAGAGTGCATTAACCTATTTTTCATTTTCTTATCTCTCCCAGTATGAGTAGTACGAGATTTTGAGCAGTACGAGATTTATTGGATTCATTCAATGCGTTGAATTGCGAGAAGCCCTTACATAGGCATAGGTTCCCATACCAAAATTTGGGATTTAGGATCAATCTGAAACAATGATTTGGGTTGTTCTTTCGAAAAAAGTGAATAAGTCGGGGGTTCCTAGGAAGGAAAGATAATATCACTAAATCTTTCATCATGGGTAGGAAGGGGGACATTTTTGTAGGTATGTAATTCACCCACGAAAATTAATGAAAAAGAAATAATTAATTCAAAATTTACATTAATGCAAAATTAGGGCTATACGGACTCGAACCGTAGACCTTCTCGGTAAAACAGATCAAACTGATTATTATCGAAATGATTCGAACTGTTTCAAAGACCCAACGTGCATTTTTTTTTTGCATTGGGCTCTTTCATCAACTGATATAAATATCAGCGAGTCCGCCATCCTTTTTCTTAACAGAAAGATAACGAGATGGCTCCGCGTGCTCTGATTCTTTATTTTTATTCAGTAGCAATACCAAAGTGTTTCAAAAAAGAGTTATCTTGACGTAGGTCTGCCTTCGGCCTATATCAACCTAAGTTAAATGGAGTCTCTATCGCTCTTCCCAAAGCATCAAATATGAAACTTCATACACCTTCAAGTTCATAGGACAAAAAGAGATTTTTTGAGGTACTTATACTCATTATGCCTAGCATTGAATGGACTGGATATTCACCTTATCAATTATCAAATCAATGATGGGTTCTATTTCTTGGCGCCTAAATTGGGACCTCAATTGGACCAACCAACTATTTGTCAGGCTATTGTTCTCTTGTTCCTTCGAATCCATGGAGTAAGACGTCGACTTTTTACTAAGATAAATTCTGTTGATTACATGATGGACTCCTCTGAAAAACATTGGCGCGCGTGTAAACGAGGTGCTCTACCAACTGAGCTATGGCCCTTGTGTTTGTAATAAATATTACATTATTATTTTAATATTTAATATTTTTTAATATTATATATTATATAAATTCTTGTCAAGGTTAGTATTGCATAATCTGACATGATAGCTCTTTAATCTGTTTCCTGGCAAGGGTATTGATTAGAAATAAGATTCCATCTATAATCTATCAATGTGTGGAGTTCCTTTTTTTATGATAATAAATGACCTACTTAACCCAGCGGTTAGAGTATTGCTTTCATACGGCAGGAGTCATTGGTTCAAATCCAATAGTAGGTATAACTTATTAGATACCGCAGCCAATGGTATCTAATAAGTATTTCTACCCACCTTCTTTTTTTGATTTATTTTGTTTCCATACCTTACTACTTTTTTATATTTTTTGAGTCGTTTTTTGTTGCACCAAAATCTGATTACACTTCATTGGATTCAATCGGTAGAATCAAAATAGAATATAATATGGTGTATAAACAAAATGGATTTTTCTTTATTCTTCTATATTCTTTATTCTTCTATATTATATTATTATAAAATTGTGTTGATAGCCTCGACTCGCGTCCTAGCTCGTCGGAGAGCTAAATTTGCCTCAATTGTTTGTCTCTTTCCTTCAGCGCTATTTAAATTAGATTCCGCTATTTCAAGAGTTTGTTGAGCTTCTTGCGGATCAATGTCACTGCCCCTCTCTGCATCATTTACTAAAATGGTTATTTCATTATTTCCTATTCTAGCGAAACCGCCCATCAGAGCTATTGTTAACCATTGGTCGTTAAGACGTATTCTCAAAATTCCTATATCTACAGCTGTAGCAATAGGTGCGTGATTTGGTAATACACCAATTTGGCCACTATTAGTCGATAAAATGATTTCCTTCACTTCCGAATCCCAAACAATTCGATTAGGGGTGAGTACACATAGATTTAAGGTCATTTCTTCGATTTGCTCTCCACATCTAAGTTCATAGCCTTCGCGGTAGCTTCATCGATATTACCTACCAAATAAAAGGCCTGTTCCGGAAGACCATCTAATTCCCCGGAAAGGATCAATTGAAAACCC